TTTCTTTGAAATATCATGAACAGTTCCTGTAGGTTGAGCTCCTTTTCCAAGGAAATATAGAATAGCAGGAACATTTGAATAAGTTTGATTCTTTATCGGATCATAAAAACCCACTTTCCGAAGATCTCTTCCTTCTCTTCGGGATCGAGCATCAATTGCAACGATTCGATAGATGGCTCATTGGGATAGATGTAGGTGAACAATACCCCCCCTAGAAACGTATAAGAAGTTTTCTCCTCGTACGGCTCGAGAAAAAATGATTCAAAGTTATGTTGATGTATAGAATTCTAATGGCAAATCGATCTAGAAAATCATCAAATTCATTAGACTATGATTTAAGTCCTTTTTTTGTTCTTCTTTCCCCCCCCCAAAAAAATCATTTGTACTCATAACTCAAGTTGGATAACTCTCAAATAGCTCAAAGGACAACCCTTAGGCATTTCATTTATTGAGCGGTCTCTAACCCCCTTTTTATTTGTCTCGTTTCAAATCTATTGTATTCGTCATTCTGATCCTAATCTTAGTTTTTGAGACAATTGAAAACGGTGTTTCCTTGTTCCGGGATCCTTAATTTCTGTTTTAAATCATTGGGTTTAGACATTACTTCGATGATCCTTAATCCTTTCAAAATGGCAGCAACATACCTTTTTTTGTGATTTCTTTTCATCAAAGAATCAGTTGATTCCCGCACGATACACTTTTGATCGAAAGTGTTCTACAAATTCCAACAAATTTTCTAAACTTGCTTGAATTCTATCCTTTCGATTTATATATCGAAGATATATTTACAAAGTATTTCCAACTTCTTGATTGGCACTAACCCTAGATCTTTGCCCCTGAGAAATGAATCAATACTTTCTACTCGAGCTCCATCATGTGCTATTTACATATTACAACCCAATAAAAAAAGAAAAGAGGGTTCTAGTGGAGCAGAACAAACGATGTCGAGCCAAGAGCACCTTCATTCCTATATAACTATATAATATAATTTGAATATAAAAAAAATGGTGGGTGTAAAAATCCACAACTGATCATGTCCCTTCAAGTCGCACGTTGCTTTCTACCACATCGTTTCAAACGAAGTTTTACCATAACATTCCTCTAGTTTGGAGCCGGTATGTAATTGATTCAATTATGGAACCATGAATAGTCATTGTTTTAGTCGGTACATAGTAATCTATACTTGTTTCTTTTTTTTTTTTATGCTTTTTTATGTTTATGGGTGTGTAGATATTTTTCTGAAGATGTCTCATCAAGAATTCAACTTAACCCCATATTTTATTGTATGAAGGGAACATTTTTTTATTAGATTTTCTTTCTTATATCTCTAACTCTAATCTAGATAGATTATCTATCTATAAAATGATTTATATTTTGATACCTTTTATTTTTATATCTATAAAATTAGATATTCTAATATCTATAATATAATTTTCCTATAATTAAAATATAGAAATATTATATTCATAATAATCATAATGATAGAATATATATAATTCTATATTATTATAGATATCATAAAATACTAGATATTATAAATAAAATATAATAGTATTATTTTAGAATCTAATTCTAAATTCATTTTTAAAATAATATATATATAATATTTTTTTATACATAATAGAATATAATATACATAATAGAGTATAATAGACATTTACATTAAAAAAAAATTGAAAATAAAAGGATACTCAAATAAATGAGTTATTTTTGAATCTGCATCTTCAAGTGAGCCAATAGGATAGATTCGCCAATCTAATAGTTCTTCAAGTACGAAAGACTAATCTAATAATAAATCATTACAAATATTGAATTGAAAAAAAAATTGACTACTTAGACATCATTACATCAGCATTTGGGTTGAATAAAGTTTTACAAACAATAAAAACCACATTTCATCCTTATAAGAGAGATAATCTATGTTTCATTTTGAACTGAACCAACAATGATTTAAAGCAAATAGATAGATCAAAAACAAATCCAATTTAATTTCTCTTCGTTTTTTTCATGAAGAAGATTTAGAGCGTTATTCTTTCATATGATTAATAAAATAAGAACCGAAAGAATAGGAGATTTCTGTATCTTAGACTGAACAATTGTTACTGAAAGTAATTATGGATATTCTATGTTAAATAGTTGAATTTAATAAATTGAAAAGATCATAAATCTTTTTCACGAAAATAGAAACCTCATTGTCGATGAAATAGAACGATAAAAAATACATACATCCTATAATTTTTCCATAAGAATCTTTCCATAAAGTAAAAAAAAAAGTAAATAGAATGTATGAATTGCCCCGTCTCAATTATAGATTTACAACAATTCATTAGAGCCAAAGACGAAATCCCTAAAACCGAGGTCCAAAGAAAAAGGATCTGTTACATATGTAACTTGATTGTTTGTTAATGAGATTTGTACAGACATGGATATTGAAATTGATACCTTCCACTGCTGATCTATTTCACGAATAATATGCGATGATGAATCAAAAATAAAAAAAAAAAAAGATCCTCTTTTACGGGATGCTAGATTATCTTGTCCAGGTACAAAGCCAAACGGGTCTCTTTGTTCCTATTTTGAGTTTCCCCTAACCCAGCCTTAAGAGACTTAATTGAATTCCATTAGTACCAAGAAAACCCTCTTGTTTATTTTATAATAAAATAATCCACAGAGAATTAATAATTAGGCTATCTCATTCTCATTTAAGGAAGGGATAGGGAATAATAGACAGGGAATATATAGGGGCTTTTCTTTCGGATTTCGATCTAGAATGCATCATTGCGAATTCAGATGGATCTGAAACGTAAGGTTTTTCTAAGTAACTAACCTTCAATATGAAATGAAGGGGATGCCATAGAATGAAAGGTCCCTCCGACTTTTTTTGAATTCAAACTTTTGTAATCATGATCTATGTTCCCCCACTGACAAATAGAATCAGGTACGTCTACATGTCATTTCCACTTGATTGAGCTTGTAAAAAAGATATGATTCAGAGAAGAATGATTCAAAATACGAAACAATAATAGAATCACATTCTATCCAATATTAGACTCTTAAACAGAGGATTTAAAACAAAAAGCAATCTTTATTCTGATATAATTGGTATGCTCTGGGACGGAAGGATTCGAACCTCCGAATAGCGGGACCAAAACCCGTTGCCTTACCACTTGGCCACGCCCCATTGAGATTTCTAGTCGACACTAAAAAACACTAATATTGTTATTAGTCGTTCGTCAATTCCAGTACAAATATGTATGGAATAGATTAGATTGTTGATAGGATTTTGACACGTGTAGACATAGAATTAAACTGAATTTATTGATCATTACATATAATTCAATTAAGATATTTATGAAAGTATGATTTCTTCGATTCTCTTTTGAGACTTGAAGTATTCTTGATTGGGTGAGTTAAAAGAAAAATAAGGATTTTTTGGTCTACCCTACTTTATTCTTTTTTCCCTTATATTGATACCATATCAATAACTCAATCAAAATTCAATTATCTCCAAGAACAAAATGTTTGTTATGCTTAATATCTTTAGTTTGATCTGTATCTGTCTTAATTCTGCCCTTTATTCGAGTAATTTTTTCTTCGCCAAATTGCCCGAAGCCTATGCTTTTTTGAATCCAATCGTAGATGTTATGCCAGTCATACCTGTGCTCTTTTTTCTTTTAGCCTTTGTTTGGCAAGCCGCTGTAAGTTTTCGATGAAATATTTAATACTGCCCTAGAAAAATTCATGATTTCTCCGAGAAAAAAAAATTCTAACAATTGATAAGATTAGAAAAATCTTAGATTATGAACCCTCAATCAAATTAAAACATTGAAAGTAAAAGTATTGGATAGCCGCGATAAATCTGTATCAGCTCATTCTAACCCTTTCCTTTTTCTAGTGAAAGGCACTATTAGGGTTCCCCACAATATCGAATTGTGGGTATGAAAGAAAATTTTGGCAATGAAAGACTCTTAATTACAAATGAGTTTTTGAAAATTATTTTCCATTTCTAGAAACTACTTCTCATATCTTGGTGTCAAAATAGTAAGGATATGTGGTATAAAAATGGAGAATCTATTCTCTTTTTCCCAAAAAATGATCTTGGAGATTGTGTAATGCTTACTCTCAAACTCTTCGTTTACACAGTAGTCATATTCTTTGTTTCTCTTTTCATCTTCGGATTCCTATCTAATGATCCAGGACGTAATCCTGGGCGTGAAGAATGAAGAATACAACATAAAGGCATTTGTCTTACTTAATTTAAAAATTTTCTTCGGATTTTATCTTTTCCACACCTTTAACTATGAAAAAAGAAAAAGGGTTCGAAAAATTCGAAAGATAAAAAACAATTCATCAACGGAAACGGAAAGAGAGGGATTCGAACCCTCGGTACGAATAACTCGTACAACGGATTAGCAATCCGTCGCTTTAGTCCACTCAGCCATCTCTCCCATACATAAAGTAAAGATTGAAAAAGTCTTTCTTTATCTTTCTTTATTATTTTTTTATCTCTTTTTATTATATAGATATATACAACTTTTATCAGCAATTCCAATTCCATAAAGTAAGGGCTCGAAAAATATATTTCCAATAGAAATATAGAAAAAAAAAAGAATATTTCTTTGAGTTTGTTCAAAAGGGCCTTTTTATTCCCACGGCCGGATAGGTACTGACCTATCCGGGCCCTTTTTTGTTTTGTTCCACTGAATCATAGATATAAAAAAATTTATCTGATTTGAAAACAAAAAGGCTTGTTATTAAAGCAACAACAATAATAAGAAGAACTATTTCCATTCTTATGATATAGAGTCAAAATAGAATCAAAATGTGAGTTCTTATTAGTATTTTAATATTATTTTTTCTTGCTTTTTTTCTTTACTATTTCCATTTACTTTGCTGGACTAAAAACAAGAAAAAAGAGACCTATTATTTTAAAAAATGGAATATTTAATTCAATTTAATATTTAATAAATTTTTTATTATTTAATTTATTAATTATGAAA